ATATACACCTTACTACTCAAATTGTTTCATCGGAATTTCAAATTTATATTCTAATAAAACAAATAATAAATAGTTTAATCCGATTAGATTTCATGCAAATGTAGTAGTATACCAATAACGGGAACTAGTTAGGATTAGGATAACTCGATAAAAGTTTTGATTGAATATGGTTGAATAATCATTCTAGGCTGAAAAGTTTTCTATTTTTATAGTTAGAATTGATTGGTCGTATCTATCCAATACCTATAATCTACTATGATAACGTATGATAACGACTCGCTATTCACTCGGGTTCTGAGTCATAATCATTATGTAGGAGAGATGGCCGAGTGGTTCAAGGCGTAGCATTGGAACTGCTATGTAGGCTTTTGTTTACCGAGGGTTCGAATCCCTCTCTTTCCGTACCTTCAGCTAAACCACCAACGGTACTTATCACAATACAATGTCTCAAATCAACTAATAATGGATACCATTAGTCCAAGAGTTAGGCTTTCCTTTGATATAGATTCCATATTCCTAATTGTTGTGGTACATAAAATTAAACTACTGAAAAAAGGTCGACAAGGAATTCAAATATGGCAGCCAATCTCTTACTTCGACGAAAAGAGAAGAGAGCAAAATAGCCCTAATCTTTTTTTTGTTAGTTAGGTTTAAGTTTGACGGGAATAATATTCTACGACTAGCAATTCGTTTATTTTCAAACCGACCCATTTATTATCTATTATTTGATTGACTACTCCTTTATATTGGAACGGGTGAAGAGTCAAATATTTTGGCACTTCCTCATGAGGGGATGAATCAAGAGAATTTTTAATCAGAGTTTGGGATTTTTGTTCATCCTTCGCTGTAATAACATCTCGTGGTTTGCAGCGATAACTTGGTATATCTACTATACGACCATTAACTAAAACATGTCTATGGTTAACTAATTGGCGGGCTCCAGGAATAGTCGACGCCATACCCAATCGAAAAAGTATGTTATCCAAGCGCATTTCAAGTAATTGTAGTAAAACCTGACCTGTTGAACCTTTGGCTTTTCCCGCGATACGGACATATTTAAGTAATTGTCGTTCTGTAAGACCATAATGAAAACGCAATTTTTGTTTTTCTTCTAGACGAATACGATATTGAGATCTTTTACCGGAACGCGATTGGTTTCTAAGATCACTTCCGGTTCTAGGCCTTTTACTAGTTAGTCCCGGTAAAGCCCCCAGACGGCGTATTTTTTTGAAACGAGGACCTCGGTAACGTGACATAAAGACTCCTTATTTTATTTTAATTTTACAGAATAAACCTAAATTAAAACTGAACTATAAATGAAGTGAAATCAACTGAAGTATTCTACTACAAAGAATAATGAGATAAATTATATCAATATACGGACTCTTTTGTATGCTTATTGTATGTATATATAAAAAAAAAGGATCCTTTTTTTTTATATATTTTTACTGTAAATATATAACTCCTCCTATTTTGATTCATAGTTGGACGTTCTTACAAGATAATAGATCGGTGACCCTTAACCCTTAGAAAAGGGGAGGAAGCCTTTAATTTAATATTATTTTCCAGCATTCTTTAGATTTCACGGAGACATTAGCAATCACGTAAAAAAGCAACCAAATAGATAGAAGCCAGCTATCGGAATCGAACCGATGACCATCGCATTACAAATGCGATGCTCTAACCTCTGAGCTAAGCGGGCTCACACAATAGAAATTGGGCATGCATAGGAATTCAATAACCTACTGGGATCGTAGCTATTAACTATCCATCCTTAGCTATTCATAATTAATATGAGTCTAGAAAAGAATAGAAAGCGCATATTTCAAATAAATATTTAATATTTATAGATGATAACCATTAATTGGCTATAGCGATATGTAATTTCTATTTATTTATCTTCAGTATCGGAATTAAACAGTCACATTTAAAATGATATTTTCATTTTTTATTATTTTAACTATAGAAACTATATATTTTTCTAATATTTTATATTATTATATTTGACTATATATATCTTTAGAAATAGATTTCTATTTTTTATTAATTATTATAAATTATTGAATCTAAATTCTTATATTTTTTTATTGAATTACGAATTGATTAGCTATAATAATTAGATTACTAAGTAATAGTAATTCTTAATATTGATTTAATTAGAATTCATTTCCATTTCGTTTTTAGTTAAGGAAATCATCAAAATGAAAGAAAGAGACGCAATCCCGATCATAATGAGACATTACTCCGCTTTCAGTCATAAATAAAAGCATAAACTAAGACAAAATCGACCGTTTGAGTATTCAAAATTTATCGGGGCAAATGGGCGGAAAAAAGACTATATATGTGATATATATCCAGCTAGATTGAATTGTGGGTACAGAAATGATAAAATAATTTCTGATTGAACCAAATATAAGATATGGGTCTCCGAAAGAAATGACAGAAGATAGGCAAAAAATCAAATTAAAATTAGGAGTAAATGCTTTTAGATATAGGAATC